GTTTTTGTAGCTTATTGCCCAAAGCATGACACTGAAAATGTCAAGATGAGATCCTTTTCCCCAAAAACACAAAGTTTAAATCTCAAACTTACACCTATCTACCATTAAGACTACACATGCAAGTATCCGCACCCCAGTGAGAATGCCTCGCCCCATTACAAATGCAACAGAGCAGGTATCAGGCTCAACGACGTTAGCCCACCACACCTTGCCCAGCCACATCCCCACGGATAACACAGCAGTGACTAACATTAGGCAATAAGCACATTAAAGCTTGACCTAGCTAAAATCTTCTTGGCCGGCAAATCTCGTGCCAGCAGCCGCGGTTACACGGGAGGCCAAAGATAGCACAAAACGGCGTAAAGAGTGGCCACAGATTCTTCCACCTGCCCCGGATCCAAAAATTATTCCTCAGAGATAAAATCCCAAGAAATTAAGAACACCAAACATCCATAACAGGCCATCCCACCCACGAAAACCAGGATACAAACTAGGATTAGATACCCTACTATGCCTGACCGTAAACAAAAATGGAACCAAACAACCCATCCGCCCGAGAACTACCAGCACAAGCTAAAAACTCAAAAGACTTGACGGTGCTCTACCTACCTAGAGGAGCCTGTCCTATAATCGATACCCCACGATCCACCCGACCACTACTAGCACCACAGCCTATATACCGCCGTCGAAAGAATATCCTGCAAAGGACCAATAATTATCCCAAAAGCCCCACCACTAGAACGTCAGGCCAAGGCATAGCTAATGTAGAGGAAGAGATGGGCTACATTCTCTGACACAGAGCAAACGAAAAATAGCATGAAACCCGCTATTTAAAGGTGGATTTAGCAGTAAGATGAAAAAGCATACTCACCTTAACCCAGCACCAGAGCACGCACACACCGCCCGTCACCCTCATTAATAATCCCCAAACCAAAATATATTCCCACCCTAACCCATAAATGAGGTAAGTCGTAACATGGTAAGTGTACTGGAAAGTGCGCTTGGAAAAATCAAAAAGTAGCTTACATCAAAGCACTTGACCTACAACCAAGAGACGCAAGCTTCAGCCTTTTTGATTACACTTCACCTAGCCCAACCAACCCCACCAACCACCTAACCTCACAAACAAACCATTATTACACAATTAGTAGTCCAAACCATGCGATCGAAAATTAACCCGAAGCTATAGAAGCAGTACCGCAAGGGAAAAGTGAAATAATAATATCACACACGTATAAAAAAGCAGAGACTAATCCACGTACCTTTTGCATCATGATTTAGCAAGAACATCCGCCCAAAATGACTTCCAGCCCGCCCACCCGAAATCAAGTGAGCTACTTCCAGGCAATCTAATAGGACTAACCCACCTCTGTTGCAAAAGAGGGGGAAGACCCAGAAGTAGAAGTGAAAAGCCAAACGAACTTGATGATAGCTGGTTGCCTGACAAATGAATCTAAGTTCACCCTTTAGCCCCCACCCGCAAACAAAATAGCACCACCCACCAACTAAAGGTATACTCAATAGTGGAACACCACCATTGAGACAGGAGACAACCTGAACCAGAGAGACACCCCCAAACCCACATCCACCCGTAGACCTCAAAACAGCCACCAAAAACAAAAACGTTACAGTTCCTACAATAAAAATACCCCCAACTGCCCCCCTCTCCTGTTAAACTATCAGGCCACCCTATACAACTATAGAGGAACTAATGCTAAAACAAGTAACAAGAAACCTTCTCTAAGCACATCCTTAAGTCAACATAAACACCAACTGACAATTAACAGACTAACAACTCAATCACCAACTACCCCTGTTAACCCAACACAGGAGTGCAACCAAGAAAGATTAAAAGTTAAAAAAGGAACTCGGCAAATCTTCTATTCCGACTGTTTACCAAAAACATAGCCTCTGGCATTCATAGTATCAGAGGTAATGCCTGCCCAGTGATATTTTCAACGGCCGCGGTATCCTAACCGTGCAAAGGTAGCGCAATCACTTGTCCCTTAAATAGTGACTAGTATGAATGGCCACACGAGAATAGACCTGTCTCTTTTAACAAATCAGTGAAACTGATCTCCCAGTACAAAAGCTGGGATACTAACATAAGACGAAAAGACCCTGCGGAGCTTCAATACTACCCTACCCTCCTTAGTATAAGTATTTCAGTTGGGGCAACTTCGGAATCAAACTAAACTTCCGATCAACTCCGGAAACACCGTTACCGAGACCAACATGTCAAACCCCCGAACAAGACCCAGTATATACTGACCAACGAACCAAGTTACTCCAGGGATAACAGCGCCATCTTCTTTTAGAGCCCCCATCGACAAGAAGGTTTACGACCTCGATGTTGGATCAGGACACCCCAATAGCGCAGCCGCCATTAAAGGTTCGTTTGTTCAACGATTAAAGCCCTACGTGATCTGAGTTCAGACCGGAGCAATCCAGGTCGGTTTCTATCTACGCACTATTCTCCTCAGTACGAAAGGACCAAGAAAATGGGATCTATACTTCCAACAAGTCCCTAACCCAGCTGAAACAATATCAAGCCCTCAGTACCATCTAACCCAAAAACAGGACATTAGGGTAGCTAGCTCGGCCCACGCAAAAGACTTAAAATCTTACTACGAAGGTTCAAATCCTTCCCCTAACCATACCCCCCATACTCCTCATCACCAACTCCCTAACGTACATTATCCCAATCCTAATTGCAGTAGCATTTTTAACCCTCACCGAACGAAAAATCTTAGGCTATATACAACTTCGAAAAGGACCAAACATCACTGGACCCTACGGACTTCTACAACCAATTGCCGATGGACTAAAACTTTTCATTAAAGAACCCATCCGTCCATTAAATACCTCTCCAACCCTTCTAATCTCATCACCAATCCTGGCACTGACAACAGCCATACTCATCTGAACCCCAATCCCCATGCCCTATGCCCTCGCCAACCTAAACCTGGGCCTCCTCTCCATCCTAGCTATCTCAAGCATAGCAGTCAACTCAACCCTATGAGCAGGCTGAGCATCAAACTCAAAATACGCCCTCATTGGATCCCTCCGCGCCGTCGCACAAACCATCTCATATGAAGTTACCCTAGGAATCATTCTCCTGTCAATTCTCATCCTAACAGGAGGATTCACCATACAACTCTTAACAACTACCCAGAAACACATCTGACTTCTAACAACTTCATGACCCCTAACAATAATATGATTCATCTCCACCCTCGCAGAAACCAACCGAGCCCCTTTCGACCTTACAGAAGGTGAATCCGAATTAGTCTCCGGATTCAACGTAGAATACGCTGGAGGACCATTCGCCCTATTCTTCCTAGCCGAATACACCAGCATTATTTCTATAAACCTACTCACCTGCATCATATTCATCAACCCAGGACCAACCCAACACCCAGAATTATTCCTCATCAACTTAATCACAAAAACCCTACTCCTATCCCTTACCTTCCTATGAATTCGAGCCTCCTACCCACGTTTTCGATACGACCAACTTATACACCTCCTCTGAAAACAATTCCTTCCCCTTACAATGGCCCTATGCCTATTACAAGCCTCTCTGCTGATCTCCATCTCAGGGATTCCCCCCCTTCCTTAACGGAAATGTGCCTGAACCAAAGGGCTATTTTGATAGAATAGATCACAGGAGCAACACCTCCTCATTTCCTAAGAAACAGGACTTGAACCTGTACTACAAAACCCAAAACTTTACGTACTTCCATTGTACTATCTCCTAGTAAGGTCAGCTAACCAAGCTATCGGGCCCATACCCCGAAAATGTCGGTCACAAACCTTCCCTCACTAATTAATCCAATCATTAACTTTATTCTCCTCTCCAGCATAATCGCCGGAACCATCCTAACCATAACGAGCCATCACTGAGTATCAGCCTGACTGGGCCTAGAACTAAACACCCTAGCCATCATCCCCATTATCTCAAAAACTCACCATCCCCGAGCAACTGAAGCCTCAACAAAATACTTTCTAATCCAAGCCGCCAGCTCCGCACTAGTTCTACGATCAGGTATCATCAATGCCCACTCCCACGGATCATGGGACATTACACAACTCTCAAACAACTTTACCAAAATCATCCTCACAACAGCCCTAGCCACCAAGCTAGGACTAGCTCCAGTTCATTTCTGACTACCAGAAATTCTCCAAGGGGTGCCAATCCTCACAGCACTTATTATCGCCACATGACAAAAAATTGCCCCAATGGCACTTCTCATTACAATCTGAGATCTCATCCCAACCACCATCACCCTTATAATAGGACTAACATCAACCATTATTGGAGGACTAGGAGGTCTAAACCAAACTCAACTTCGAAAAATAATAGCCTTTTCTTCAATCGCCCACCTAGGATGAATAATCGTAGCAATCACGTTCGCCCCAAATCTCACCCTACTTAACTTAACTTTATACATTGCCTTCACATCATCAACCATAATAGCCATGCACTTTACCATGTCAAAAACTCTCCAAAATGTAATACTCATCCCATCACACTCAGCAATCACTGCCAGCCTGTTCCTATTATCCCTCCTATCACTCGGAGGGCTTCCACCCCTATCAGGATTCTCCCCTAAATGATTAATCCTCCAAGAATTAACCACACACAACCTTACTCCCCTAGCCTTTACAATAGCTATTACAGCCCTTCTCAGCTTAATATTTTATCTACGAACCACTTACATCTCAACAATAACCCTACCACCAACCACCATCACCCTCAAAAACACATGACGTTACAAACCCCACTCCTTCACCCCCGCCTTCCCCACACTCTTACTAATCTCCCTTTTTCTCCTCCCAATTACACCCATAATAACTCAATAAGAAATTTAGGTTAATTAAACCAAGAGCCTTCAAAGCTTTAAAAAAGGACACATTCCTTAATTTCTGCAAGACCTGTAAAATTCTCATTTACATCACCTGAATGCAACCCAGACACTTTCATTAAGCTAAAGCCTCACTAGACAGACGGGCCTCGATCCCGCAATCAACTAATTAACAGCTAGTCATCCAAACCAGAGGACTTCTATCTACTTCTCCCGTTTGAGGAAAAACGGGAGAAGCCCAGGGGTAATCCTACCCGAAATCAGATTTGCAGTCTGTGATTCTGGACTTGATAAGGGAGGGAATGACCCTCGTAAGTAGATTTACAGCCTACCGCCTACTCAGCCACCTTACCCATGACCCGCTGACTCTTTTCTACAAATCACAAAGACATCGGAACCCTTTACCTAATCTTTGGAACCTGAGCCGGAATAATTGGAACCGCCATAAGCCTCCTCATCCGAGCAGAATTAAGCCAGCCCGGAACCATCCTCGGAAACGACCAAATCTACAACGTTGTAGTAACCGCACACGCACTTATCATAATCTTTTTTATAGTTATACCGATCATAATTGGGGGCTTTGGAAACTGACTAGTCCCCCTAATGATCGGCGCCCCAGACATGGCCTTTCCACGAATAAATAACATAAGCTTCTGACTTCTCCCTCCTTCTCTCCTTCTCCTTCTAGCCTCTGCCTGAGTTGAAACTGGCTCAGGTACAGGATGAACCGTTTATCCCCCCCTTGCAGGAAATATAGCCCACGCTGGAGCATCAGTCGACCTAACAATTTTCTCCCTCCATCTGGCAGGGGTTTCATCAATCCTCGGCGCTATCAATTTCATCACCACATGCATCAATATGAAGCCCCCCGCGATAACACAATACCACATACCCCTGTTCGTCTGATCAGTTCTAATCACCGCAGTCCTTCTCCTCCTTTCTCTTCCAGTCCTTGCAGCAGGAATCACCATACTCCTTACCGATCGCAACCTTAACACCTCCTTTTTTGACCCAGCCGGTGGAGGAGACCCAATCCTTTACCAACATCTATTCTGATTCTTTGGACATCCAGAAGTATACATCCTAATCCTACCCGGATTCGGAATAATTTCACACATTATCTCCTACTACTCTAATAAAAAAGAACCGTTTGGCTATATGGGCATAGTATGGGCTATAATATCAATTGGTCTACTTGGATTTCTAGTCTGAGCCCACCACATATTTACCGTTGGCATAGACGTAGACACACGAGCTTACTTCACCTCCGCTACAATAATTATTGCAATCCCGACTGGGATCAAGGTATTTAGCTGACTGGCAACAATGCATGGAGGAGTTATTAAATGAGAAGCACCAATACTATGAGCCTGCGGATTTATCTTCCTATTCACTGTCGGAGGACTAACCGGCATCGTGCTAGCCAATTCATCGCTTGACATCGTTCTCCACGACACTTATTATGTTGTAGCCCACTTCCATTATGTTCTGTCAATAGGAGCAGTTTTTGCAATTATAGCAGGATTCATGCACTGATTCCCCTTATTTTCGGGCTTCACACTCCACCCGCTCTGAACCAAAATCCAATTTGGCACCATATTTATCGGAGTTAACATAACTTTTTTCCCCCAACACTTTCTTGGTCTTGCAGGTATACCACGCCGATACTCCGACTACCCAGACGCCTACTCATTATGAAATGCACTATCATCAATTGGATCCCTCATTTCCCTCATAGGAGTAATCATAATAATTTTTATTATCTGGGAAGCTTTTTCCTCCAAACGCCATGTCCTGACAACAGCCTCATCGGAAGTAAACCTCGAATGACTCCATGGATCTCCACCGCCTTTCCACACCTACGAAGAGCCCACACTAGTTCAAGAAATACAAAACCGATACTCATTTAAACGATGAGGACCATACTCCACCCACAATTGGGTTAAGAGAGGGGGGAATCGAACCACCTTATTCTAGTTTCAAACAAGACGCATCTCCTATATACTTCTCTCTTAAGAACCCTAGTAAATTATTACATAGCTCTGTCAACGCTAAATTATAGGCCATAACCCTGTGGATTCTAATGGCCCATCCAGCCCAACTAGGCTTCCAAGACGCCACTTCTCCCATTATAGAAGAACTTCTTCACCTTCACGACCATGCACTCATTATCATGCTCCTAATTAGTGCCGTAGTTGTATACTCCGCAATTTTAACACTAACCACCAATCTCACACACACAGATACCATAAATACCCAAGAAATCGAAACCATTTGAACCGCTCTTCCAGCGATTATTCTAGTCGTTATTGCCCTTCCATCTCTCCGCATCCTCTACCTTATAGACGAAATTTACAACCCACATCTAACCATTAAAACTGTAGGTCACCAATGATACTGAAGCTATGAGTACACTGACTATAAAAACATAACATTTGACTCCTATATAACCCCAACCCAAGACCTTCCAAATGGCTTCTTCCGACTACTCGATGTTAATTATCGAATAGTCATTCCCACAGGATCTCCAATTCGCATCCTAATTACAGCAGAGGATGTCCTTCATTCATGAGCAGTTCCCTCCCTAGGAATTAAAACTGACGCAGTACCAGGACGACTTAATCAAACAACCTTCACCACAACCCGACCAGGTCTGTTCTATGGGCAGTGCTCAGAAATCTGTGGGTCAAACCACAGTTTTATGCCCATTACAGTAGAATCCTCGTCATTAAAACACTTTGAAGACTGAACTTCAAAAATAGTCCTACTTTAATCTCTGAGAAGCTTCTTTCCTAAGCATTAGCCTTTTAAGCTAAAGAAGGGCCACAAACCCCTCAGTGAATGCCTCAACTTAACCCAAACCCCTGATTTTCAACCATAACTATCACTTGACTATCATTAACTTTTCTATTTCTCACGAAACTTCTTCTAACAACGTTAACCAACCCTCCAACCCCCCATTCCAATCCCCCATTAACCCCAAACTGAATCTGAACATGAATCTAAGCCTATTTGATCAATTTGCTAGCCCACAATTAATCGGCATCCCTCTAATCATCGTCGCCATTAGCCTACCAGCAGCCCTCATCCTATCAACTAACATACAATTAACCAACAACCGACCAACAACCCTTCAATCGTGACTAAAAATTACGTTCACAAAACAACTCCTCCTACCCCTAAGCAGCAAAGGACGCAAATGAGCAGCTATCCTAACCTCCCTTAAAAAATTTTTAACCACAGCCAACCTCCTAGGACTTCTGCCCTACACCTTCACCCCAACTACCCAACTATCCCTCAATATATCCCTAGCAATCCCCATATGACTAGCCACAGTCCTAGTAGGACTCAAAAATCAACCAACCTTCACCCTTGGCCACCTCCTCCCAGAAGGCACCCCTACCCTTCTAATTCCAACTCTAATCCTTATCGAAACTATCAGCCTCCTCATCCGCCCATTAGCCCTGGGAGTCCGATTAACTGCAAACCTGGTCGCCGGCCACCTTCTCATCCAACTAATCTCCATAGCCACCATTACAATTATATCCGCTCTACCAACAATTGCTATACTTACATTCTTAGTTCTATTATTACTCTCCCTCCTAGAACTTGCCGTAGCATTTATCCAAGCCTTTGTCTTTACACTACTTCTCAGCCTCTACCTCCAAGAGAATACCTAATGACCCACCAAACCCATGCCTACCACATAGTTGACCCAAGCCCTTGACCCCTGACCGGAGCCTTGGCCGCACTACTACTAACCTCCGGCCTTGCCACCTGATTTCATCACAAAACCCCCCATCTTCTTCTCCTAGGACTAATTACAACACTACTCACCATGTACCAATGGTGACGAGATGTGACACGCGAAGGAACTTTCCAAGGCCATCACACACCTCTAGTGCAAACAGGCCTACGAAACGGAATAATCTTATTCATCACATCCGAAATTTTCTTTTTCCTAGGGTTCTTCTGAGCCTTTTACCATTCAAGCCTCGCCCCTACACCCGAACTTGGAGGACAATGACCTCCAAGCGGAATCCACCCCATCAACCCATTCGAAGTCCCGCTCCTAAATACAGCAGTACTGCTAGCATCCGGGGTTACCATCACCTGATGCCATCATTCTATCATAGAAGGCTACCATAAACAAGCCAAACAATCTCTCCAACTAACTATTATCCTAGGCCTATATTTTACCCTATTACAAATTATAGAGTACTACGAAGCACCATTTACCATCTCGGACAGCGTATTTGGATCAACATTCTTCGTCGCTACCGGCTTTCATGGCCTCCATGTCATCATCGGCTCCTCATTTCTCCTAATCTGCCTCATTCGACAAACAAACTTCCACTTCACGACCAAACACCACTTCGGCTTTGAAGCCGCAACCTGATACTGACACTTTGTAGATGTAGTCTGACTTTTCCTATTCGTCTCTATTTACTGATGAGGGTCATATTTCTCTAGTATAAACAATACAAGTGATTTCCACTCACTTAATCCCGCTTAACGCGGGGAGAAACAATAAATTTCCTGTTAATACTACTTACCTCCCTAACAATCTCAGGGACACTTATTACACTTAGCTTCTGACTCCCACAAACAACACCAGACACAGAAAAACTTTCCCCCTATGAGTGCGGATTTGATCCACTTGGATCTGCACGACTACCATTCTCACTTCACTTCTTCCTAGTGGCAATCCTCTTTCTTCTATTCGACCTAGAAATCGTCCTACTCCTGCCGCTTCCTTGAACTATCAACCTACCTGACCCAATAATCACACTTTCCCTCACACTAACCATCCTAACAATACTAACCCTGGGCCTCATCTATGAATGAAAACAAGGAGGCCTAGAATGAACGAATTTAAAGACTAGTCCAATCAAGACAACTGACTTCGACTCAGCTAATCCCACTTCCTGTGGGGTCTTTATACTCGCACCACCCCTTGGGGCCAGGAAATCAACTTTGAACCCTCCTGGCCCCAACGTGGCTAAATTTCTAGCGGCAAGTCCGGGAGATCCATTCACCACCCCTTGGGGCCAGGAAATCAACTTTGAACCCTCCTGGCCCCAACGTGGCTAAATTTCTAGCGGCAAGTCCGGGAGATCCATTCACCACCCCTTGGGGCCAGGAAATCAACTTTGAACCCTCCTGGCCCCAACGTGGCTAAATTTCTAGCGGCAAGTCCGGGAGATCCATTCACCACCCCTTGGGGCCAGGAAATCAACTTTGAACCCTCCTGGCCCCAACGTGGCTAAATTTCTAGCGGCAAGTCCGGGAGATCCATTCACCACCCCTTGGGGCCAGGAAATCAACTTTGAACCCTCCTGGCCCCAACGTGGCTAAATTTCTAGCGGCAAGTCCGGGAGATCCAGTCACTTCCAAAGACAACTGACTTATACAGCATTAAAGAAATCTCCATTCATGACCACCACATTCCTCATCCTCAACTTAACATTCACCACTAGCATTCTTGGCCTCTCATTTCACCGAATACATCTCATTTCCGCTTTGCTCTGCATTGAAAGCATAATATTAACCCTATTCATAACCACTTCAATAGCGTCAAATAACCTCAACACCCTAACCCCTCTCACCCTCCCAATAATTCTCCTCACCCTTTCCGCATGTGAAGCAGCAACAGGCCTCGGCCTCCTAGTAGCAACAGCCCGTACCCATTCTAATGATCACCTAAACACAATAAACATCTTAAAATGCTAAAAACCCTCCTCTCAACAATTTTACTAATTCCAACAATCATACTGACCAAGCCAAAATTCCTATTCACCTCGTTCACTTCACTCTCAACTATTATTGCAACTATCAGCCTAATCTGATTAAAACCCCCATTAACCTCTAAAATAACTTTCCTCAATCCATTTATATCAATCGACTCAACATCTGCACCTCTACTAATCCTATCCTGCTGACTACTCCCAATCATAGCCATGGCTAGCCAAAACCACCTCAAACACGAACCCACAGTCCGTAAACGAATATTCCTTATCACAATTACAACCTTACAAACATTTCTTCTCATAACATTCACAACAAACAACCTCATTTTATTCTATATCTCATTTGAAGCAACATTAATCCCCACTCTTATCGTCATTACCCGATGAGGCTCACAGGCAGAACGACTCAAACCAGGAACATACTTTATATTCTACACTCTAGCAAACTCCCTCCCCCTCTTAATCTCCATCCTTTATCTCAACTCTTCCTCACTAACCCTCCTCTTCCCAGAAATCCTCCCCCACCCCCTCCAGCCCACTAAAACACTTAACCAAACCTTCCTTTGATTTGGTTGCCTAATAGCCTTCATAGTCAAAATACCCTTATACGGGTTTCACCTATGACTGCCCAAAGCCCACGTAGAAGCCCCCATTGCAGGATCCATGGTTCTCGCTGCAATCCTCCTCAAAATAGGTGGATACGGCATAATTCGCATTCTACCAGCCCTAACCCCCCTCACCCCATCTCTTATATTTCCCCTACTAACCATAGCCATCTGAGGCATCACCATAACCAGCCTAACCTGCTTACGTCAAACTGACTTAAAATCCCTAATTGCTTATTCATCAGTAAGCCATATGGGCTTAGTAATTTCAGCAGTCCTAACGCAGACCAGCCTAGGACTAACAGGCTCTATACTTCTTATAATCGCCCACGGACTTACCTCGTCCATACTATTCTGCCTCGCAAACACTAACTATGAACAAACACAAACGCGAACCCTTCTAATCACCCGCGGCCTACACATCATCCTCCCTCTTATAACTCTCTGATGACTTTATGCAAGCTTCGCAAACATAGCCCTACCCCCCTCTATTAACCTCATAGGAGAGCTACTCATCATCACTTCACTATTCTCATGATCCCCTCTTACAATTATTTTAACCGGGACAGGGACCCTCCTAACAGCATCTTACACCCTGTATATATTCCTCACAACCCAAAAATCCAAACTACCACCCAACATCATCCTCTCCCCCAGCCACACCCGAGAACACCTTCTCATAGCCCTTCACCTAATTCCCCTCATCCTCCTCACCTCCAAGCCAGAACTAATTATATCCTCCTAAGTGGACATAGTTTAACCAAAACATCAGACCGTGAACCTGAAAACAGAAGCCCACCCCTTCTTGCCCACCAAGAAGTCTCAATGCCTGAACTGCTAATTCACGGACCCTAGGACTAAACTCCTAGACTTCTTGCTTTTAAAGGATAACAGCTATCCACTGGCCTTAGGAGCCACCCATCTTGGTGCAACTCCAAGTAAAAGCACATACACCACCTCCTCACTTTAACCGCTATAACTTTGTCCCTGATTCTCCTAACCCTCCCCCTCACAAAATCCTCCAAAACAAAATGATACCTAGACACTACAACTGCCATCCAACTGGCATGACTAACCAGCCTAATCCCCCTCTCCCTCTTCATCAACAACGGAACAGAAACCGCCATCACCAACATCCAATGGATATTAACAAACAATCTAAATATCAACATTAGCTTCATTTTTGATATATACTCCATCACCTTTCTTCCAATTGCCCTATTTGTAACTTGATCTATTCTAGAATTTGCTTCATGATATATAGCTTCTGACCCCCACATCAATAAATTCTTCAAACTCCTCCTAATCTTCCTAATCACCATAATAATTTTGGTCACCGCCAATAACATATTCCAACTCTTCATCGGATGGGAGGGTGTAGGAGCAATATCATTCCTACTAATCAACTGATGATCAGCACGAGCCAACGCCAACTCAGCAGCCATCCAAGCAATTATCTACAACCGAATTGGAGACATTGGCCTTATTCTAGCAATAACTTGACTTATTACTAACTCCTCAACCTGAGATATTCAACTAATTATCCACAACACTAACAATTCAGACACCCTCCCCTTGCTCGGCCTCATCCTAGCCGCAACCGGAAAATCCGCACAATTTGGCCTCCACCCATGACTCCCTGCAGCAATAGAAGGCCCAACCCCTGTCTCAGCCCTCCTACACTCAAGCACCATAGTTGTAGCCGGCATCTTCCTTCTCATTCGCCTCCATCCAATCATTGAAAAAAACACAACAGCCCTAACCATCTGCCTATGTCTAGGAGCTATAACCACCCTATCTGCAGCCATATCAGCCGCCTCCCAAAACGACATCAAAAAAATTATTGCCTTCTCAACATCAAGCCAACTAGGATTAATAATAGTCTCAATCGGCCTCAACCAACCCCAACTCGCATTCTTCCATATCTCAACCCACGCCTTCTTCAAAGCCATACTATTCATGTGCTCAGGATCAATCATCCATAATCTGACTGACGAACAAGACCTGCGCAAAATAGGAGGAATAAAAACCACCCTACCCATTACTTCGACTTGCTTCACTATCGGCACCTTAGCCCTCATAGGAACTCCCTTCCTAGCTGGATTTTACTCAAAAGATGCCATTATTGAAGCCACCAACCTATCAACCATCAACACCTGAGCCCTTACCTCTACCATAACCGCCACAACAATAACCTCAATTTACAGCCTACGAACCATATTTTACCTACAAACCAAAAACCCACGAATTCTACCTACCCAACCAATTAACGAATCCATAAAAACACAAACCAACCCAATTATCCGACTCGCCCTCGGTAGCATCTTAACAGGAACTATTATATTACACTCAATTACACCACTATCGCCCCCCATACTCACTATACCAACCGAAATTAAACTCTCAGCAACCACCGCCACCATTCTAGGCTTCTTAGCTTCACTTGAACTAATAACCCTATCCACTGGCATATCACAACAAAAACCAACACTTCACCATCACTCCAACCACCTAATTTTCTTCAACACTCTACATCGCTCCATTCCTCACCAAATACTATCCAAAGGAGCCACATCCATAACTCTAGACTTGTCCTGAGCAGAAAAAATCGGGCCCCAAGGTATCTCAAACCTCTCACTTATAGCAATCAAAAAAACCACACAAAAAGGTTTAATCAAAGCATACCTCTCATCCCTCATTATTTTCATCACCATCATCACAATCATCCTAACCCCCCCTTAATCCACCAATGACCCAACATAAGACTGACCAAATAATAACAACCCTTAACCACGCACTCATCAACCTCCCCACCCCTTCCAACATCACCCTGTGATGAAACTTCGGAGCACTACTTGGCATATGCTTAGGAATCCAAATCACTACAGGCTTATTTTTAGCCATACACTACACAACAGACATCTCCATAGCATTCTCCTCAGTATCCCACATCTGCCGAGATGTCCAATACGGCTGACTTCTTCGAAACCTCCATGCCAATGGAGCATCCCTATTCTTCTTTTGTATTTACATTCACATTGGCCGAGGCCTATACCACGGATCATACCTCCTCAAAAAAACCTGATTTGCAGGCACTTCATTACTTCTTCTACTAATAGCCACAGCTTTCATGGGTTACATCTTACCATGAGGCCAAATGTCATTCTGAGGCGCAACCGTAATCACTAATCTTCTATCAACCATCCCTTACATCGGAACCACCCTAGTAGAATGAATCTGAGGGGGATTCTCAGTAGACAACGCAACTCTTACCCGATTCTTTTCTATGCACTTCCTCCTACCATTTATCATCGCTGCTACCACTTTCCTCCATATCATGCTCCTTCACGAAACTGGGTCAAACAACCCGACCGGATTATCAACCAACCCAGACAAAATCCCATTTCATCCCTATCACACCCTCAAAGACCTCCTCCAAGGGGGAATTCTAATGCTATTCCTTCTTTACCTTGCCACATTTACACCTAACATTCTAGGAGACCCAGAAAATTTTCTACCAGCAAACCCCTTTACAACCCCCACCCACATTAAACCTGAATGATACTTTCTATTCGCCTACGCTATTTTACGATCAATCCCCAATAAATTAGGAGGTGTTATGGCCCTCCTTGCCTCCATCCTCATTCTCCTACTCATTCCATTCTTACACCAATCTAAACAACAAACCATAAACTTTCGTCCCCTGTCTCAACTTTTATTCTGAATAATCATCACTAACATTTTCATCTTAACATGAATTGGAGGACAGCCCGTCGAAGACCCATTCATCCTCATTGGACGCATTTCCTCAACCATTTATTTCTTCCTATTCCTCTCCATACCCCCCATCATAACTATAGAGAACAAACTACTTAATTGATAGTCCTAGTAGCTTAATAATAAAGCATTGACCTTGTAAGCCAAAGAATGGGACCCCCCCCCTAGGAAATTCCTGCTTTCCCCATCCAACGTCCCGAATTTTCCCCTTTTTAAAATCCTATGTCTTTCAAACAGTTAATCGCGCCACCCCTTGGATTTCATGTCTCCAACAGGATCTCATATCTTAATACGAATATTAATCAAACTTAAGTCTTATTTTTTAGACACTCAACTAAGCACTGGCTACCCCTATCAATCGCCCACTGTTACCAGTCTCGTGGTCCATTCTTACAAGTTGCACCTATTTAATGATCTTTCCAATACCTCTATGGTGAGGCCCAGGGTCTATCTTAAAAGGAGACCATTCTATTATCCCTAAAGCACTTCGGGTTGGGATGAATTCAAGAACTCTCATTCCTTAATCACGGTCACCCTGGATTTCAAGCGCTCTCAACTCTTCTATCTTTCTTGGGTAGATCTCAGATTGCATGTTCATCCAGGGTCAGCCAAACATTCATAAAACGATCATTGTTACAACCGAACCCTTTATAGTTATGCTGGAGATAACTATTAATGGTCACCGGACATACAAAAGACATAAAATTTTTAAAAAATCCCCTTCCCATTTTACATTTATTCTTATTTGGGCACATCCAAAACCAAGGACATGAAAAATCCACGTTGTAATTCAACTATAAAAACCCACCCTATAGACGGAACGAACACATCCACTAGCCAACCCACGAACCAACTCCAAAACAACAAATAACGTTAACATCAACACATAACCCAACAACAACAGACCAACCAATCCACTTCAATACAACAACGAGACTCCCAACACATCACTCCGAACAACAGACAAACCAACACAATCATTTGAATAAAATCCAAAATACAAATATCCAAGATCACCACCCAAAATTATAACCACTACAAAAACAACTCCAAGAGATCCACCCAAAAAAAAAGGCAAAACAGACCAACCAAATCAGGCCTCGGGCTGCAATTCAGATGACATAGAAACAGAATACGCAAACACCACAGTTATCCCACCCAAGTACACCAGAAACAGCACCAAAGAAAGAAATGAATAACCGCTAACAACAAGCACCCCACAAGCCACAAGAGCCAATAAAACAAGACTCACAACTCCAAAAAGAGGAGATGGATTCGAACCAATCATAAGGCTTCCTACAACCAACCCCCCTAACATCACATAAACAACATAAAACATTCATTTTACTCCACCCAGAGCATACAAGTCACACCAAACCCGCGCAAAACACTACAAAATACTTAACAATTCAGAAGAAAGATACTTCTCACCTCTAGTCCCCAAAACTGGAGTTCTAATTTAAACTATCTTCTGCTCTCACACCCCTTCTCTCTTTTTTTCTTTCATATTTATTTTTTCACCATCTTTTTCATATTATCATTTTTTCACCCCCCCGCTCTTGTCTTTCAGCTTATACCCAACGTCCCGAATTTTCCCCTTTTTAAAATTTTATGTCTTTCGAGCAATCAGTCGTGTCCCACCTTGGATCTCATGTCTCCAACAGGATTTCATATCTTAATACGAATATTAATCGAATTTAAGTCTTATTTTTTAGACACTCAACTAAGCACTGGCTACCCCTATCAATCGCCCACTGTTACCAGTCTCGTGGTCCATTCTTACAAGTTGCACCTATTTAATGATCTTTCCAATACCTCTATGGTGAGGCCCAGGGTCTATCTTAAAAGGAGACCATTCTATTATCCCTAAAGCACTTCGGGTTGGGATGAATTCAAGAACTCTCATTCCTTAATCACGGTCACCCTGGATTTCAAGCGCTCTCAGCCTTTTTTTTTTTTGGGTGGATCTCAGATTGCATGTTCGTCCAGGGTCAGCCAAACATTCATAAAACGATCATTGTTACAACCGAACCCTTTATAGTTATGCTGGAGATAACTATTAATGGTCGCTGGGCATACAAAAGACATAAAATTTTTAAAAAATCCCCCTCCCCTTTAAAAATCAGCTTAAAAAAAAATAAAATTTTCAAAAAATTTCAAAAATTTTCAAAAATTTTCAAAAATTTTCAAAAATTTTCAAAAATTTTCAAAAAAATTTTTTACAAAAAAAACTTTCATTTTTTTTAAAAAAATCCATTTTTTTGAAATTCCATTTTTTAAAATATCCAATTTTAGCGGCAAGTTTAGGACTTTGTTTTTAAAAAATTCTACAAGCCCAAATCCATTGAGTTTTTAGAAATTTTTTTTTGAAAAAATTTTTTAATTAATTTTTTCTAATTACCTATTTTCCCTAGAAAAATTTTTAGCGGCAAGTTTAGGACTTTGTTTTTAAAAAATTCTACAAGCCCAAATCCATTGAGTTTTTAGAAATTTTTTTTTGAAAAAATTTTTTAATTAATTTTTTCTAATTACCTATTTTCCCTAGAAAAATTTTTAGCGGCAAGTTTAGGACTTT